ATTGATTTCTAAGATCACTTCCGGGTGTCGGCCTTTTACTAGTTAGTCCCGGTAAAACACCCAGCCGGCGTATTTTTTTGAAACGAGGCCCTCGGTAACGAGACATAAAGACTCCTTATTTTAGATTTTATTGAAAAATTTTTGACAGAATAAACCGAAATTAAGACTGAACTAAACCATAAACGAAGCTAAATCTACTGATGTATTACAAAGAAGAATGAGATGAATTGTATTAATCAATATCCAATTTTGTATATATAGGAAGTTAGATATACTTTTTCTGATTTGTTCGGTAGAGATCTAATTGCTCCAATCCATTTTTTATTCATAGTTGGAAGTTCTTACGCCATAATGGATCAGTGATCCTTTCCTTGGATCGGGGATAGGAAGTCTTTTCATTCAATATTCCTTCAAAGAGGTATGATTAATTATGTTATGTAATATAAGTAATATAAAAGTAAAAAAAAAAGATGTAAAAAAAAAAAAAGAACAAATAGACAAAAGCCGGCTATCGGAATCGAACCGATGACCATCGCATTACAAATGCGATGCTCTAACCTCTGAGCTAAGCGGGCTCGCATAAGAGAAATTGTGCTTAGGACTTTAGTAAACTACTTTAGCTATTGCATATTAATAATTCATAATAGTATAATAAATACTATATATGTAATATAAATAATATATAACATAATATATAATAGTTATAACTATATAACAATCAATTTCAATTGAAATAATGATATTATTTCGAAATTGATAATAGAATGATTAGTTATAGTACTTAAACTTTTAGTAGAATAACTCTCTATTCTAATTCTATTATACAATATACAAAGGCGACTCTAAGGATAAGGATAAAGATTAAGTACGGATAAGGATACAATCCAGCCAGATCATATATACTGATAATGAGACATTCCTCTGTGTTCATTCAAAAAGGTGGGGGATAAGGCGAAAAAAGAATCGAATCGACCCTTTGAGTATTCCAAATATCGAGGTCAAAAATGAGAGTAAGAGACGCATATATATGTGGTATATATCCATCCATATTGAATTGCGGATACATCAATGATAGAATCATTTTTGATTGGACTAAATACAAATACAGGTCCTCCGATATCTGAAAGAAAATAGACAAGAAATCAAACAAATAAGAGGAGACACTTTATATATATATTCTATATAGAAATGCATATCTTGCATATCTAAAAAATTCAACGTAAACGGTTCCAGAATATTATAAACATGAACATAAAGAAAGGGACGGCATTCCAACGAGATCCTAGTCTCAAAACAAATAAAGAAAGAGGGGATATGGCGAAATTGGTAGACGCTACGGACTTGATTAGATTGAGCCTTGGTATGGAAACATACTAAGTGATAACTTTCAAATTCAGAGAAACCCTGGAATTAAAAACGGGCAATCCTGAGCCAAATCCTGTTTTTAGAAAACAAATCAAATAAAGGGTTCAGAAAGCAAGAATAAAAAAGGATAGGTGCAGAGACTCAATGGAAGCTGTTCTAACGAATAGAGTTGACTGCGTTGATCGAGGAATCCTTCTATTTAAACTCCATAAAGGATGAACCCATATACGTAGATGTAGATATACGTAATAAAATTACAATCATATTATATGCAAAATTGAAGAATTCTTGTGAATCGATTCTAAGTTTAAGGAAGAATCGAATATTCACTGATCAAATCAGTCACTCCATAGTCTAATAGTGATAGATCTTTTAAAGAACTAACTAATTGGACGAGAATAAAGATAGAGTCCCACTATACATGTCAATATCAATACCGACAAAAATGAAATTTATAGTAAGAGGAAAATCCGTCGACTTTTTAAATCGTGAGGGTTCAAGTCCCTCTATCCCCAAAAAAAGTTCGCTTATCCCCTTTTTTGAATCCTTTTTTCAGCGGTTCCGCATTAGTTATGTTTCTCAAACATTCTATTCTTTCACAAATGGATCGGATCGTGGGATGGGAGGACGGGTTTCTCTTTTATCACAAGTTTTGTGTGTGATATATACTATATAGATGTGCAAATCAACATCTATGAGAAAGGAATCCCCGTTTGAATCATTCACAGGCCGTATAATTGTTTTTAGTTAAACAAAGTAAAGTATTCTTTTTGAAAATCCAAGACCAAGAAATTCCAGGGCCTGGGTAAGACTTTGTATTGTAATGCTTGAGTCTATTTAATTGACTGAAATAGACCCAACAAGCCCTCTAATCTAAATAGTATGGAGATGATGCGTCGGGAAAAGTCGGGATAGCTCAGTTGGTAGAGCAGAGGACTGAAAATCCTCGTGTCACCAGTTCAAATCTGGTTCCTGGCATGTGGTTAATAACGGATCGGATACTGATATAAATTAATCGATCTGGATCAGTATACATATTTGTTACTAGCTAGATCGTGATACATACTTATCATTTGTGTATCTAAAAATATGTCCTTTTGGGTGGTTAGAGAGATGCCCCGCATTTTTTTAGGTG